GTCCCTGTAGCTTAAATCAAAGCATGGTGCTGAAGATACCAAGATGGACACCACCACCCCAAGGACAAAAGACTTAGTCCTAACCTTATCGTTAACTCCTGCTCAACATATACATGCAAGTATCCGCACCCCAGTGTAAATGCCCCAGACCCCTTACTAAGATACGAGGAGCAGGCATCAGGCACACCCACCTACCGTAGCCTAAAACGCCACGCCACGCCACACCCCCACGGGTACTCAGCAGTAATTAACATTAAGCAATAGGCGAAAGCCTGACTTAGTTAGAGCAACCAGGGTTGGTAAATCTTGTGCCAGCCACCGCGGTCATACAAGAAACCCAAGTTAACCATACACGGCGTAAAGAGTGGGCTCAAACTATCACACCGAACTAAGATCAAACCATGCCCAAGCCGTCATAAGCTTAAGACACCCCCAAGCCCAACCTGAAGACGATCTTAACAGCCGCGACCCATTCCACCCCACCAAAGCCAGGACACAAACTGGGATTAGATACCCCACTATGCCTAGCCCTAAATCTTGATGCCCTCCAACCACGAACATCCGCCCGAGAACTACGAGCACAAACGCTTAAAACTCTAAGGACTTGGCGGTGCTCTAAACCCACCTAGAGGAGCCTGTTCTATAATCGATAACCCACGATTCACCCGACCATTTCTCGCCAACACAGCCTATATACCGCCGTCGCCAGCCCACCTCATGAGAGCACAACAGTGAGCCCAACAGCCTACAACCCGCTAACAAGACAGGTCAAGGTATAGCCTATGAAATGGAAGATATGGGCTACATTTTCTAAAGTAGAATAACCCCAACGGAAGGGGGCCTGAAACCTGCCCCCAGAAGGCGGATTTAGCAGTAAAGCAGGACAACCAAGCCTCCTTTAAACTGGTCCTAGAGCACGTACACACCGCCCGTCACCCTCCTCACAAGGCCCACAAATACACTAACTAATAAAACCCACCGCTGAAGATGAGGTAAGTCGTAACAAGGTAAGTGTACCGGAAGGTGCACTTAGCAAACCAGGGTGTAGCTACAACACAAAGCATTCAGCTTACACCTGAAAGATATCTACCACACACTAGATCACCCTGAAAGCCCACCCTAGCCCCATCAACCACAACCAAGAATCCACTACCACACCCAACTAAAACATTGCCCCCGACCCAGTATAGGCGATAGAAAAGTACGACCCGGGCGCCATAGAGACAGTACCGTAAGGGAAAGATGAAATAACAATGAAAAACTAAGCACTACATAGCAAAGATACTCCCTTGTACCTTTTGCATCATGATCTAGCAAGAACAACCAGGCAAAGTGAACTTAAGCCTGCCACCCCGAAACCCAAGCGAGCTACTCACAAGCAGCTATCATGAGCCAACCCGTCTCTGTTGCAAAAGAGTGGGATGACTTGTTAGTAGAGGTGAAAAGCCAACCGAGCTGGGTGATAGCTGGTTGCCTGCAAAACGAATCTAAGTTCCCCCTTAACTCCCTTCCCCCCCAGACGAAGCAGCCCAAATGTAATAGTTAAGGGCTATTTAAAGGGGGTACAGCCCCTTTAAAAAAGGACACAACCTCCATCAGCGGATAACCCCACCACACACCCAACCCCGTGGGCCTTAAAGCAGCCACCCCCAAAGATTGCGTCAAAGCTCCCCAACCAAAAACCCAAAAAACTAATGCGACTCCCTACATTCACAGCAAGCCAACCTATAACAATAGATGAATCAATGCTAGAACGAGTAACCAGGACACCACGTCCCCCCAAGCGCCAGCCTACGCACCATTAACAGCAAAACCCAATAACAACCACCCCCATTGCATATACCCTGTTAATCCAACCCAGGAGCGCACATTGGAGCGATTAAAGTCTACAAAAGGAACTCGGCAAACCCAAGGCCCGACTGTTTACCAAAAACATAGCCTTCAGCCAAACAAGTATTGAAGGTGATGCCTGCCCAGTGACACCACGTTTAACGGCCGCGGTATCCTAACCGTGCAAAGGTAGCGCAATCAATTGTCCCATAAATCGAGACCTGTATGAACGGCTAAACGAGGTCTTAACTGTCTCCTGTAGACAATCGGTGAAACTGATCTCTCTGTACAAAAGCAGAGATAAACACATAAGACGAGAAGACCCTGTGGAACTTCAAAATCAATAGCCACCCCACCCAACCCACAAACCTACCTAGGCCTATCACCCAAAACACTGGCTAATATTTTTAGGTTGGGGCGACCTTGGAGAAAAACAGATCCTCCAAAAATAGGGCCAAATCCCCTAACCGAGAGCAACCTCTCAACGTGCTAACAGCACCCAGACCCAGTAAATCTGACCAATGAACCAAGCTACCCCAGGGATAACAGCGCAATCTCCTCCAAGAGCCCCTATCGACGAGGAGGTTTACGACCTCGATGTTGGATCAGGACATCCTAGTGGTGCAGCCGCTACTAAGGGTTCGTTTGTTCAACGATTAACAGTCCTACGTGATCTGAGTTCAGACCGGAGCAATCCAGGTCGGTTTCTATCTATGATCAACCTTCCCCAGTACGAAAGGACCGGAAAGGTGGGGCCAATACCCCCAGCACGCCCCCCCCCTCAAGTGATGCCCTCCACTAAATCACCAAAGGACCAACCCTCTACCCCAACGAAAAAGGTTGCTAGTGTAGCAGAGCCAGGCAAATGCAAAAGACTTAAGCCCTTTACCCCAGAGGTTCAAATCCTCTCTCTAGCTCCCTCCATGACCTGACTAAATACCCCCCCCACCTACCTCATTATAACACTCACCTACATAATTCCCATCCTAATTGCCGTGGCATTCCTAACCCTAGTTGAACGAAAAATCCTAAGCTACATACAATCACGGAAAGGCCCAAACATCGTAGGCCCATTCGGACTACTCCAACCTGCCGCCGACGGGGTCAAACTATTCATCAAAGAACCGATCCGCCCCTCCACCTCCTCCCCCCTCCTATTTCTCACAACCCCAATACTTGCCCTGCTCCTAGCACTAACAATCTGAATCCCTCTCCCCCTCCCCTTTCCCCTGGTAGACCTGAACCTTGGACTCCTCTTCCTCCTAGCAATATCCAGCCTAGCAGTTTACTCAATCCTATGATCAGGGTGGGCCTCAAACTCAAAATACGCCCTAATCGGTGCACTGCGGGCAGTATCACAAACCATCTCCTACGAAGTAACCCTAGCCATCATTCTCCTGTCCGTGGTCATACTAAGTGGAAACTACACCTTAACCGCCCTCATCACCACGCAAGAGCCACTATACCTCATATTCTCCTCCTGACCCCTAGCAATAATATGATACACCTCCACGCTAGCCGAAACAAACCGCTCACCCTTCGACCTTACAGAAGGAGAATCAGAACTTGTCTCAGGCTTCAACGTAGAATACTCCGCAGGCCCATTCGCCCTATTCTTCCTCGCCGAATATGCAAACATCATACTAATGAACACACTAACAAGCCTCCTATTCCTAAACCCAAGCGCCCTCAACCTGCCCCTAGAACTCTTCCCACCCCTACTAGCCACAAAAGCCCTACTCCTCTCTTCAAGCTTCCTATGGATCCGAGCCTCCTACCCACGATTCCGATACGACCAACTCATACACCTCCTTTGAAAAAGCTTCCTCCCACTTACATTATCCCTCCACCTCTGACACACTAGCATGCCAATCTCTTACGCAGGCCTACCTCCTTACCTAAGGAAATGTGCCTGAACGTTAAGGGTCACTATGATAAAGTGAACATAGAGGTACACCAGCCCTCTCATTTCCTAACACTTAGAAAARCAGGAATCGAACCTGCACAGAAGGAATCAAAATCCTCCATACTTCCTCTATATTATTTCCTAGTAAGGTCAGCTAACAAAGCTATCGGGCCCATACCCCGAAAATGATGGTTCAACCCCCTCCCCTACTAATAACTCCCCTCGCAAAATTAATCTTCACCTCAAGCATCCTCCTAGGAACAACAATCACAATTACAAGCAACCACTGAATAACAGCCTGAATTGGACTGGAAATCAACACCCTATCAATTATCCCCATAATCTCAAAATCCCACCACCCACGAGCCATCGAAGCCACAACCAAATACTTCCTTGTACAAGCAGCCGCCTCCACACTACTACTCTTCTCCGGCACAATCAACGCATGGTATACCGGACAATGAGACATCACCCAACTCTCCTACCCGCCAGCATGCCTCCTACTAACAACTGCAATTGCTATTAAGCTAGGTCTAGCCCCCTTCCACTTCTGATTCCCAGAAGTACTGCAAGGATCCTCCTTCACCACAGCCTTACTCCTCTCAACAGTAATAAAACTCCCACCAACCACCATCCTACTCATCACATCCCATTCACTAAGCCCCACACTACTCATGCTAATATCCACCACATCCATCGCCCTAGGTGGCTGAATAGGACTAAACCAAACACAAACCCGAAAAATCATAGCCTTCTCATCCATCTCCCATATTGGTTGAATAACCATCATCACCACCCACAACCCAAAACTCACCCTACTAGCCTTCTACATTTACATCCTAATAACAGCCTCCATCTTCCTCACCATAAACACAACCAACACCCTAAGCCTCCCAACACTAATAGCCTCCTGAACTAAAACCCCCATACTAAGCACAACCCTCATGCTAACGCTACTATCCCTAGCAGGCCTCCCCCCACTAACAGGCTTCCTGCCCAAATGACTCATCATCCAAGAACTTATCAAACAAGAACTCACCACAACAGCCATAACCATCTCCTTACTATCTCTCCTAAGCCTATTCTTCTACCTACGTCTAGCATACTGCACAACAATCACACTCCCCCCCAACCCATCGAATAAAACAAAACAATGATATGCTAAATCCTCAACCAACACCCTAATCCCCACACTCACCTCATTATCTGTCTCACTACTACCACTCACCCCCATAATACTCACCACCACTTAAGAAACTTAGGATAATATTAAACCAAGGGCCTTCAAAGCCTTAAACAAGAGTTAAACCCTCTTAGTTTCTGCTAAGATCCGTAGGGCATTAACCTACATCCCCTGAATGCAACCCAGATGCTTTCATTAAGCTAGGACCTTTCTAGGCAGGTGAGCTTCGATCCCACAACACTCCTAGTTAACAGCTAGGCGCCCTAAACCAACAGGCTTCTGCCTAAAAGACTCTGATGTGCTCCAAGCACATATCAATGAGCTTGCAACTCAACATGAACTTCACTACAGAGTCGATAAGAAGGGGGATTAAACCCCTGTAAAAAGGACTACAGCCTAACGCTTAAACACTCAGCCATCTTACCAACTTACCTGTGACCCTAAATCGATGACTATTCTCAACCAACCACAAAGACATTGGCACCCTCTACCTAATCTTTGGCGCATGGGCGGGCATAATCGGTACCGCTCTAAGCCTACTTATCCGTGCAGAATTAGGCCAACCCGGGACCCTCCTAGGAGACGACCAAATCTATAATGTAATTGTCACAGCCCATGCCTTCGTAATAATCTTCTTCATGGTAATACCAATCATGATTGGAGGGTTTGGAAACTGACTAGTCCCCCTCATAATCGGCGCTCCCGACATAGCATTCCCACGCATGAACAACATAAGCTTCTGGTTACTCCCCCCATCCTTCCTCCTACTACTAGCCTCCTCCACAGTAGAGGCAGGCGCCGGCACAGGATGAACAGTCTATCCCCCCCTAGCCGGAAACTTAGCCCACGCTGGGGCATCAGTGGACCTAGCCATCTTCTCTCTTCACCTAGCAGGGGTATCCTCCATCCTAGGTGCAATCAACTTTATCACCACCGCCATCAACATAAAACCACCCGCACTATCACAGTATCAAACCCCACTATTCGTCTGATCCGTCTTAATCACAGCAGTATTACTCCTACTATCCCTCCCAGTCTTAGCTGCCGGAATCACCATGCTCCTCACAGACCGCAACCTAAACACCACATTCTTTGACCCTGCCGGAGGAGGAGACCCAATCTTATACCAACACCTCTTTTGATTCTTCGGACACCCAGAAGTATACATCCTCATCCTGCCAGGATTTGGAATCATCTCCCACGTAGTAGCCTACCACGCAGGTAAAAAAGAACCATTCGGCTACATGGGCATAGTATGGGCAATACTATCAATCGGATTCCTAGGATTCATTGTATGAGCCCACCACATATTCACAGTAGGAATGGACGTAGACACCCGAGCATACTTCACATCCGCCACCATAATCATCGCCATCCCAACAGGAATTAAAGTCTTCAGCTGACTAGCTACACTGCACGGAGGAACCATCAAATGAAACCCCCCTATACTATGAGCCCTCGGATTCATCTTCCTATTCACCATCGGAGGCCTTACAGGAATTGTCCTAGCAAACTCCTCACTAGACATCGCCCTACACGACACATACTATGTGGTAGCACACTTCCACTATGTTCTATCAATAGGTGCTGTCTTTGCCATCCTGGCAGGATTCACTCACTGATTCCCCCTATTTACCGGTTACACCTTAAACCAAACATGAGCTAAAGCACACTTCGGAGTTATATTCACAGGCGTAAACCTCACCTTCTTCCCCCAACACTTCTTAGGACTAGCGGGCATGCCACGACGATACTCCGACTACCCAGACGCCTACACACTATGAAACACCCTATCATCCATCGGATCCCTAATCTCAATAACAGCTGTAATCATACTAACATTTATTATCTGAGAAGCATTCGCCTCCAAACGAAAAGTCGTACAACCAGAACTAACCCCCACCAACGTTGAATGAATCCACGGCTGCCCACCCCCATACCACACCTTCGAAGAACCCGCCTTCGTCCAAGTACAAGAGAGGAAGGAGTCGAACCCTCACATGCTGGTTTCAAGCCAGCCGCATACTTAAACCACTTATGCTTCCCTCTTCATGGGGCGTTAGTAAACCAATTACATGGCCCTGTCAAAGCCAAACCACAGGTGAAAATCCTGTACACCCCTACATGGCCAACCCATCACAACTAGGATTCCAAGACGCCTCATCCCCAATCATAGAAGAACTAATCGAATTCCACGACCACGCCCTAATAGTAGCCCTAATAATTTGTAGCCTTGTACTCTACCTACTAACACTTATACTGATAGAAAAACTATCCTCAAACACCGTCGACGCCCAAGAAGTCGAGCTAATCTGGACAATTCTACCAGCCATCGTCCTAATCCTGCTAGCCCTCCCATCCCTCCAAATCCTCTACATAATAGACGAACTCGATGAGCCAGACCTAACCCTAAAAGCCATCGGACACCAATGATACTGATCCTACGAATACACAGACTTTAAAGACCTATCATTCGACTCCTACATAACCCCCACAACAGACCTCCCATCCGGCCACTTCCGCCTCCTAGAAGTCGACCACCGTGTTGTCATCCCAATAGAATCCCCAATCCGCATAATTATCACCGCTGACGACGTACTCCACTCATGAGCCGTACCCTCACTAGGAGTAAAAACTGACGCTATCCCAGGACGACTCAACCAAACATCCTTCATTACCACCCGCCCAGGAATCTTCTACGGCCAATGCTCAGAAATCTGCGGAGCCAACCATAGCTTCATACCAATCGTAGTAGAATCCACCCCCCTCAACCACTTCGAAGCCTGATCCTCACTACTAACCTCCTAATCATTAAGAAGCTATGTACCAGCACTAGCCTTTTAAGCTAGATAAAGAGGGATCTCCCCCTCCTTAATGATATGCCCCAGCTAAACCCTAGCCCCTGACTCTTCATCATAACCATGTCATGACTGACATTCTCCCTAATCTTCCAACCCAAAACACTATCCTTTACCTCAACAAACCCCCCCATCAGCAAAACACCCACAACCACTAAAAACCACCCCTGAACCTGACTATGACCCTAACCTTCTTCGATCAGTTCTCAAGCCCACACCTCCTCGGAATCCCGCTAATCCTCCTATCAATACTCTTACCCACCCTCCTTCTCCCCATACCTAACAATCGATGACTCACCAACCGCCTATCCACCCTACAACTATGAGCCATCAACATAATCACCAAACAACTTATAACCCCATTAAACAAGCCGGGCCACAAATGGGCCATCATCCTCACATCACTCATACTAATACTACTAACAATCAACCTCTTAGGCCTACTACCCTACACATTCACTCCAACCACCCAGCTATCAATAAACATAGCCCTCGCCTTCCCACTATGACTTGCAACCCTACTCACAGGCCTACGAAACCAACCAACAGCCTCACTAGGACACCTCCTACCCGAAGGAACGCCTACCCCACTAATCCCAGCCCTAATCATAATCGAAACCATCAGCCTGTTAATTCGTCCACTAGCCCTGGGAGTCCGCCTCACAGCCAACCTCACAGCAGGGCACTTACTCATCCAACTCATCTCAACGGCCACCATCACACTACTCCCCATCATACCCACAGTGTCCATCCTCACCGCCACAGTCCTCCTTCTATTAACAATCCTAGAAGTAGCAGTAGCCATAATCCAAGCCTACGTATTCGTCCTCCTATTAAGCCTCTACCTACAAGAGAACATCTAATGGCCCACCAAGCACACTCCTACCACATAGTAGACCCCAGCCCATGACCCATCTTCGGAGCAACCGCCGCCCTCCTAACCACATCAGGATTAATCATATGGTTCCACTATAGCTCCTCACACCTCCTAACTCTCGGACTAACATCAACCCTCCTAGTCATAATTCAATGATGACGAGACATCGTACGAGAAGGAACATTCCAAGGCCACCACACACCAACAGTACAAAAAGGTCTTCGATACGGAATAATCCTCTTCATTACATCAGAAGTATTCTTCTTTCTTGGCTTCTTCTGAGCCTTCTTCCACTCTAGCTTAGCACCTACCCCAGAACTAGGAAACCAATGACCCCCAACCGGAATCACACCCCTAAACCCCCTAGACGTACCCCTACTAAACACAGCAATCCTCCTAGCCTCTGGAGTTACCGTCACCTGAGCACACCACAGCATCACTGAAGGTGGACAAAAACAAGCCATCCAAGCACTAACTCTCACCATCCTACTAGGCCTATACTTCACCATCCTACAAGCAGCAGAATACTATGAAGCACCCTTCTCAATCGCTGACAGCGTTTACGGCTCAACCTTCTTCGTGGCTACAGGATTCCACGGACTCCACGTTATAATTGGATCCTCCTTCCTACTAATCTGCCTCCTACGACTAACCAAATTCCACTTCACACCAGGCCACCACTTCGGATTCGAGGCGGCAGCATGATATTGACACTTCGTAGACGTCATCTGATTATTCCTCTACCTAACCATCTACTGATGAGGATCCTGCTCTTCTAGTATATCCATTACAACAGACTTCCAATCTCTAGAATCTGGTACAACTCCAGAGAAGAGCAATAAACATAATCACATTTATACTTACCACCTCCATCCTCCTTAGCCTAGCCCTGACCACACTAAATTTCTGACTTACCCAAATGACCCCAGACTCAGAAAAACTATCGCCCTACGAATGTGGATTCGACCCACTAGGGTCTGCTCGACTCCCATTCTCCATCCGATTCTTCCTCAGTAGCCATCTTATTCCTCCTATTCGACCTAGAAATCGCCCTCCTACTTCCTCTACCATGAGCCACCCAACTAAAATACCCAACCACCACCCTAACCTGAGCCTCCACCATCATCCTCCTACTAACCCTAGGGCTAATGTACGAATGGACCCAAGGAGGCCTGGAGTGGGCAGAATAAGAGAGTTAGTCTAAAAACAAGACAGTTGATTTCGACTCAACAAACCATAGTCTACTCTATGACTTTCTTCATGTCATTCCTTCGCCTAAGCTTCTGCTCTGCATTCGCCCTAAGCGGCCTAGGACTAGCCTTTAACCGCGTACACCTTGTTTCAGCCCTACTCTGCCTAGAGAGCATAATACTATCAATATACATCGCCCTGTCAATATGACCAATCGAAAACCAAACACCCTCATCCTCCCTAATACCAATCCTCATACTAACATTATCCGCATGTGAGGCAGGCACAGGACTAGCAATGCTAGTAGCCTCCACACGAACCCATGGCTCCGACTATCTACAAAACCTAAACCTTCTACAATGCTAAAGATCATCCTACCAACCCTAATGCTACTCCCAACAACCCTCCTCTCACCCCAAAAATTCATATGAACAAACACCACAATACACAGCCTACTAATCGCCACCCTGAGCCTACAATGACTAGCGCCCTCATACTATCCATACAAAAACCTCACCCAATCCATGGGCATCGACCAAACATCCTCCCCACTACTAGTCCTATCCTGCTGACTCACACCCCTTATAATCCTAGCAAGCCAAAGCCACCTGCAACACGAACCACCAACACGAAAACAAATCTTTACAGTAACCCTAGTCACAGTACAGCCTCTTATCATCCTAGCCTTCTCAACTACAGAACTCATAATATTTTACATCTCCTTCGAAGCAACCCTAATCCCCACATTAATCCTAATCACACGATGAGGAAACCAACCAGAACGCCTAAGTGCAGGCATCTACCTCCTCTTTTACACCCTCATCAGTTCCCTCCCCCTCCTAATTGCAATCCTATACCTCTACTCACAAACAGGTACCCTCCACTTCCCCACCCTAAAACTCCACCCACACGCCCTGCAACCTACCCCAACCAAACCCTGATCACCCCTCCTCCTAAACATCGCCCTCCTCGTAGCCTTTATAGTAAAAGCACCCCTCTATGGGCTCCACCTATGATTACCCAAAGCCCACGTGGAGGCTCCAATCGCAGGATCAATACTACTTGCCGCCCTCCTCCTCAAACTTGGTGGATACGGCATCATACGCATTACCTGCCTAACGAGCCCCCCCACAAACAACCTTCTCCACTACCCACTCATCACCCTCGCCCTGTGAGGGGCCCTAATGACTAGCTCAATCTGCCTTCGCCAAATCGACCTAAAATCCCTCATTGCCTACTCCTCCGTAAGTCATATGGGCTTAGTCATTGCTGCATGCATAATCCAGACCCACTGATCCTTCTCAGGAGCTATAATCCTCATAATCTCCCACGGTTTAACATCCTCAATACTCTTTTGTCTAGCCAATACAAACTACGAACGCACACACAGCCGCATCCTCTTACTGACTCGAGGACTACAGCCACTCCTCCCCCTAATAGCCACCTGATGATTACTAGCCAACCTAACGAACATAGCCCTGCCACCCACCACAAACCTAATAGCAGAACTAAGCATCATAATTGCACTATTCAACTGATCCCCCCCAACAATCATCCTAACTGGAACCGCCACCCTACTAACCGCTTCATACACACTATCTATGCTTACAACAACCCAACGAGGAACTCTACCCCCCCACATCACAACACTCCAAAACTCCACCACACGAGAACACCTACTAATAACCCTTCACCTACTCCCCACACTCCTCCTAATCCTAAAGCCTGAACTAATCTCCGGACCCCTCTCATGCAAGTATAGTTTAAACCAAACATTAGACTGTGACCCTAAAAATAGAAGTTAGACCCTTCTTACCTGCCAAGGGGAGGTTCAACCAACAAGAACTGCTAATTCCTGTATCTGAGTCTAAAACCTCAGCCCCCTTACTTTTAAAGGATAATAGCAATCCACTGGTCTTAGGAACCACTCATCTTGGTGCAAATCCAAGTAAAAGTAGTGGAAACAGCCCTACTCCTCAACACCCTCACCCTACTCACACTAACAACCATCCTAACCCCTACACTCCTCCCCACCCTCCTAAAAACCTTCAAAAACTCCCCCAAAACCATCACCCTAGCCATCAAAACTGCCTTCCTAATTAGCTTGGCACCAACAACATTATTCACATACTCAGGACTAGAAAGTATCACCTCACATTGAGAATGAAAATTCATCATAAACTTCAAAATTCCTCTCAGCTTCAAAATAGATCAATACTCCCTCCTATTCCTCCCCATCGCACTGTTCGTAACATGATCCATCCTACAATTCTCAACATACTACATAGCATCCGACCCACATATTACAAAATTCTTCTCCTACCTAACAACCTTCCTAATCGCAATGCTCGCACTAACCACTGCCAACAACATCTTCGTACTCTTTATCGGATGAGAGGGAGTAGGCATCATATCCTTCCTGCTCATCAGCTGATGGCACGGACGGACAGAGGCCAACACAGCTGCCCTACAAGCCGTGCTCTACAACCGAATCGGAGATATCGGGCTCATCCTAAGCATAGCATGACTTGCCCTCACCCTAAACTCATGAGAAATACAACAAATATTCTCCCCCACAAAAACCCCAACACTCCCCCTACTAGGTCTCATCCTAGCTGCCACAGGAAAATCAGCCCAATTTGGCCTCCACCCATGACTACCCGCCGCCATAGAGGGTCCCACCCCAGTCTCCGCCCTACTACACTCAAGTACAATAGTGGTTGCCGGAATTTTCCTACTAATCCGAACCCACCCCCTACTTACCCACAACAAGACCGCCCTCGCACTATGCCTCTGCCTAGGTGCCATGTCCACACTATTCGCTGCCACCTGCGCCCTAATACAAAATGACATCAAAAAAATCATTGCCTTTTCTACATCCAGCCAACTAGGACTAATAATGGTTACCATCGGACTAAACCTCCCACAACTGGCCTTCCTACACATCTCAACCCACGCCTTCTTCAAAGCCATACTATTCCTGTGCTCAGGATCAATCATCCACAGCTTAAATGGAGAGCAAGACATCCGAAAAATAGGAGGCTTACAAAAAACACTCCCAACAACCACCTCCTGCCTAACAATCGGAAGCCTAGCACTAATAGGAACCCCCTTCCTAGCAGGATTCTTCTCAAAAGACCTCATCATCGAAAACCTAAACACCTCCTACCTAAATGCCTGAGCACTAACCCTGACACTGCTTGCCACAGCCTTCACCGCCACATACAGCCTACGAATAATCCTCCTAGTACAAACAAAATTCACCCGAATACCAACAATCACCCCAATAAACGAAAACAACCCACAAATCACCAGCCCAATCACCCGCTTAGCTTTAGGAAGCATTATAGCCGGCCTATTAATCACATCCTACATAACCCCCGTACAAACCCCACCAATAACAATACCCCCACTAACAAAAGCCGCAGCTATCCTAGTAACTATCATAGGCATCACTCTCGCCCTAGAACTCACAGCCACCACCCACACCCTAACCCAACCCAAACAAAACCCCTACTCAAACTTCTCCACAACACTAGGATACTTCAACCCCCTAACCCACCGACCAAGCTCTACAACCCTACTGAACTCCGGACAAAAAATTGCCAACCACCTAATCGACCTATTCTGGTATAAAAAAATAGGACCAGAAGGACTTGCCGACCTACAAACCATGGCAACCAAAACCTCCACCACACTGCACAAAGGATTAATCAAGGCCTATCTAGGATCATCCGCATTATCCATCCTAACCATCCTAATACTATTATAACCCACAAACCTTAATGGCCCCCAACCTACGAAAACACCACCCCCTCTTAAAAATAGTAAACAGCTCTCTAATTGACCTGCCAACCCCCTCAAACATCTCAGCCTGATGAAACTTCGGATCCCTCCTAGGAATTTGCCTAACAACACAAATCCTAACCGGCTTACTTCTAGCTGCCCACTACACCGCAGACACCACCCTAGCCTTCTCCTCCGTGGCCAACACATGCCGAAACGTACAGTACGGCTGGTTAATTCGAAACCTACACGCAAACGGCGCCTCATTCTTCTTCATCTGCATCTACCTACACATTGCCCGAGGCCTTTACTACGGTTCATACTTGTACAAAGAAACCTGAAACACGGGCATCATCCTCCTACTCACTCTCATAGCCACAGCTTTCGTCGGCTATGTCCTACCATGAGGCCAAATATCCTTCTGGGGGGCTACAGTAATCACAAACCTATTCTCCGCCATCCCATATATCGGCCACACCCTTGTAGAATGGGCCTGAGGTGGATTCTCCGTAGACAACCCCACCCTGACCCGATTCTTCACCCTACACTTCCTCCTTCCATTCATAATCACCAGCCTAGTCTTCATCCACCTAACCTTCCTACACGAATCAGGATCAAACAACCCCCTAGGCATTTCCTCAGACTGTGATAAAATCCCATTCCATCCTTACTTCTCCTTAAAAGACCTATTAGGATTCACAGTCATACTATTCCTACTCACCACCCTAGCATTATTCTCCCCCAACCTGCTAGGAGACCCCGAAAATTTCACACCAGCAAACCCCCTAGTAACCCCCCCACATATTAAGCCAGAGTGATACTTCCTCTTTGCATATGCAATCCTACGCTCAATCCCCAACAAACTAGGAGGCGTCCTAGCCCTAGCTGCCTCCGTACTAATCCTATTCTTAAACCCCCTACTACATAAATCCAAACAACGAGCCATAACCTTCCGCCCCATATCCCAACTCCTATTCTGAACATTAGCCGCCAACCTGCTTATTCTAACATGAATTGGAAGTCAACCAGTAGAACACCCCTTCATTATCATCGGACAGCTAGCCTCACTGACCTACTTCACCATCATCCTAATCCTACTTCCCACTATCTCCTCCCTAGAAAACAAAATACTCAACTAAACTCTAATAGTTTACAAAAAACATTGGTCTTGTAAACCAAAAGACGAAGGCTATCACTTCTTAGAGTTCCAATCAGAAAAAGAGGGCTAAACCTCCATCACCAACTCCCAAAGCTGGCATTTTACATTAAACTATTCTCTGACCCTAAACTGCCCGAATGACCCCCCGAGATAAACCTCGCACAAGCTCTAGCACAACAAACAAGGTCAACAGCAATCCCCAGCCAGCCACCAAAAACACTCCCCCCCCACAAGAGTAAAACAAAGCTACCCCACTAAAATCCAACCGAGCAACAAACATCCCAACACTATCAACAGTATCCACCTTAAACCCCCCACCCCAACCCCAAACGACAAACCCCACACCAACAGGCACAAACCCCAAAACATACCCCACAACATATCAACCCCCCCAAGCCTGAGGAAACGGATCAGCCGCCAACGAAACAGAATACACAAAGACCACCAACATCCCACCTAAATACACCATAAAAAGCACCAAAGACACAAAAGAAGCCCCCAAACTCACCAACCACCCACACCCTACAACAGACCCAAAAACTAACCCAACAACCCCATAATGGGGAGAAGGATTAGACGCCACCAACAAAGACGCTAAAACAAAACCAACCCCTAAAAATACCAGAAAATACATCATAAAGTTCTTGCTTGGATTCAACCAAGACCTATGGCCTGAAAAACCATCGTTGTCTATATCAACTACAAAAACCGCCCCATAGAGGTAGCCCCCCCTACCCCCCCATGACTATGGGGTCGCTATAATGTTAGTCTATCCAGACTATGTATACTGTACATTAAATACTTGTACCCTATACATTATACTAAATTTACCTGGGATTAAATAATTCATGTTCTAATGACATATACTGTATTAATGGATTACCGTCGATTCTAGCTCGGCTATACCACAAGGGTTAAGTACTTCATTATTTAGGATAATCAAGCTTCATGCCCTAGGTTAAGCCTTGGTCTTTTAGACTTTACTGATATAGTATATGACAGTGCCTAGGTATAGGAACTTAATGCCTTAGCTCATGCCTTGGATTTCTTTAAATAGATAGCCTTAGTATACGGAAGTGCCCTAGTATAAGAGCTTATCGGCCACCGCCCATAACTGGCTCGAGCAGAGTCTTATCCCGTAAGACTAGCTTCCAGAGGGCCTGGTTATTTATTAGTCTGACTACTCACGAGAGATCATCAACCCGGTGTAAGTAAGGTTTGCCGTTCCTAGCGTCAGGTCCTTTCTTTCCCCCTACACCCTTACCCTACTTGCGCTTTTGCGCCTCTGGTTCCTCGGTCAGGCACATAAATCGGTTCACTCACCCCACGTTCCCCTTCACAGAGTCATCTGGTTCGCTATTTATGTACTCTCTCCCTCTTAACCGCGTCACCCAAGTGTCTTTTAGCGGTTGGTTCTCTTTTTGGGGTCAACTCACTCTACATTTCCAGTGCGGCGGGTACTCAATTGGTTGACATGGACATACAATCCATAGCGAACCCTTTTTTGGCCTTCAAGAATAAATTAATGATACGGTTTCAGGTGTGGGTTCGTCTCATTTTCGCACTGATGCACTTGCTCCCCCATTCGGTTATGCCCGCTTTACCCCTCTTTCCAGTAATGTCCTTTAATTAACGGTTGTTGGACACCGTCTCTCATTTCTGGCATTCGGTTTGAAACTCAGGGGTTACTTAATGCGACGGTTGGAGTATATTTCGGTCTCACTTTTACCCTGATGCACTTTGCTTTGCACCTGGTTATGGGATCCCCGCAAACTCTCTACTATAAGGCTATTCAGTCAATGGTTGCCGGACATAATTCTTCACTTTTCTTCTCTTTTTGACACTACCACTTAATCTCCAATTGATTTTAAACGAACCTGGAAAATTCCAATCAATCAACCCTTACCTTAACAAACACTAACAAACACTAACAAACACTTACAAACAAACAAACTCCACCACTCAATTTATGAATCATTACACTAAACATCTTCGTTTAAAAACATCAACCATTCTTTTCTTTTAACTGTTCGTTGTTTTAACCATCCACACTTAACCATTTTGCTCCAAATACTCAATCCTTCCTTAAATTTTTCACTGTTCATTTACTTGATCTTACCACCCTGTTTAAACACACTTACCACCCCCACTCCAATACCCATACCCCCATCCTCCTAACAAACAACGAACAAACAAATTCC